TAACGAGCGGGAATCGTCGAGGTATTTGTGCAAATAGGTATAATACATGTAATCGAAGAAATTATCCAGATGAAAGAATTGACAATAATAGCTATAAGTATACGAAAGAACCCCTTTTTTGTAATTCCTATGATGCAATTGGAGCTTATCGGCAGAAAAGAATCAATTTAGATAGTCCGTTGTGGCTTCGGTGGCGATTAGATCAACGCCTTATTGCTTCAAGGGAAGCTCCCATCGAAGTTCACTATGAATCTTTGGGTACCTATCATGCGATTTATGGGCATTATCTAATAGTACGAAGTGTAAAAAAAGAAATTCTTTCTATATACATTCGAACCACCGTGGGCCATATTTCTCTTTATCGAGAAATCGAAGAAGCTATACAAGGGTTTTGCCGGGCCTGCTCATATGGTACCTAATCATATGGTGTCTAAACGAAGTAATTCTACGACTCCTTGGGGCTTTCCGGTTCAAGTATGACCACCATCGCTGACCTTTCTACGCGAATCAAGATCGAGAAAAGGAAGTTTTCCACTCATTGACTAAAATCCATTGGCGAATCCTACTCAGCGGAATACGGAGGTACTTATGGCAGAACGGGTGAGTCTGGTCTTTCACAATAAAATGATAGATGGAACTGCCATTAAACGACTTATTAGCAGGTTAATAGATCATTTCGGAATGGCATATACATCACACATCCTGGATCAAGTAAAGACCCTGGGGTTCCAGCAAGCCACTGCTACATCTATTTCATTAGGCATTGATGATCTTTTAACGATACCTTCTAAGCGATGGCTAGTCCAAGATGCTGAACAACAAAGTTTTATTTTGGAAAAACACTATCATTATGGGAATGTACACGCGATAGAAAAACTACGGCAATCCATTGAGATATGGTATGCTACAAGTGAATATTTGCGACAAGAAATGAATCCTAATTTTAGGATGACTGAACCTTTTAATCCAGTCCATATAATGTCTTTTTCGGGGGCTAGAGGAAATGCATCTCAAGTACACCAATTGGTGGGTATGAGAGGATTAATGTCTGATCCCCAAGGGCAAATGATTGATTTACCCATTCAAAGCAATTTACGCGAAGGACTTTCTTTAACAGAATATATCATTTCTTGCTATGGAGCCCGCAAGGGGGTTGTCGATACCGCTGTCCGAACATCAGATGCTGGATATCTTACGCGCAGACTTGTTGAAGTAGTTCAACACATTATTGTACGTAGAACAGATTGTGGCACTGTCCGAGGAATTTCTGTGAGTCCTAAAAATCAAAATAGGATGATGTCGGAAAGGGTTTTTAGCCAAACATTAATTGGTCGTGTATTAGCAGACGATATATATATGGGCCCGCGATCCATCGCCATTAGAAATCAAGATATTGGGATTGGACTTGTCAATCGACTCATAACCCTTCGAACACAAGCAATATCTATTCGAACCCCCTTTACTTGTAGGAGTACATCGTGGATCTGTCGATTATGCTATGGTCGGAGTCCGACTCATGGTGACCTGGTTGAATTGGGGGAAGCCGTAGGTATTATTTCGGGTCAATCTATTGGGGAACCAGGGACTCAACTAACATTAAGAACTTTTCATACCGGCGGCGTATTTACAGGGGGCACTGCAGAACATGTACGAGCCCCTTCTAATGGTAAAATAAAATTCAATGAGGATTTGGTTCATCCCACGCGCACACGTCACGGGCATCCGGCTTTTCTATGTTCTATAGATTTGGATGTAATTATTGAGGGTGAAGATATTATGCACAATGTGACTATTCCACCAAAAAGTTTTCTTTTAGTTCAAAATGATCAATATGTCGAATCAGAACAAGTGATTGCTGAGATTCGGGCGGGAGCATACACTTTGAATTTTAAAGAGAGGGTTCGAAAACATATTTATTCTGATTCAGAGGGAGAAATGCACTGGAGTACTGATGTGTACCATGCACCCGAATTTCCATATAGTAATGTCCACCTCTTGCCAAAAACAAGCCTTTTATGGATATTGTCGGGGGGTTCACGCAGATCTAGTGTAGTTTCTTTTTCACTCCACAAGGATCAAGATCAAATGAATATTCATTCTCTTTCTGTCGAACGAAGAGAGATTTCTAGCCTCTCGCTCTCAGTGAATAATGATCAAGCGGGACACAAATTTTTTAGTTCTGATTTTTCTGCTAAAAAAAAAGGTAGAATTCTTGAGATGTCTGATTATTCGGGATTTAATAGAATCATAGGTACTGGTCATTGTAATCTCATCCATCCTGCAATTCTCCACGCGAATTCGGATTTATTGGCAAAAAGGCAAAGAAATGGATTTCTTATTCCATTCCACTCGATTCAAGAACAAGAGAAAGAGCTAATGCCCCATTCAGGTATCTCGATTGAAATACCCGTAAGGGGTATTTTCCGTAGAAATAGTATTCTTGCTTATTTCGACGATCCTCGATACAGAAGAAAGAGTTCCGGAATTACTAAATGGGGGACTCTGGGGGCGCATTCAATCGTTAAAAAAGAGGACTTGATTGAGTATCGAGGACTCAAAAAAATTAAGCCAAAATACCAAATGCAAATAGATCGCCTTTTTTTCATTCCGGAGGAAGTGCATATTTTTCCCGAATCTTCTTACCTAATGGTACGGAATAATAGTATCATTGGAGTAGACACACAAATCACTTTAAATATACGAAGCCGGGGGGGCGGATTGGTCCGAATGGAGAGAAAAAAGGGGGGGGTTGAACTAAAAATATTTTCGGGAGATATCCATTTTCCCGGAGAGATAGATAAGATATCCCGACACAGTGGCATCCTGATACCGCCAGAAAGTGAAAAAAAAAAACTTAAGGAAGCCACTAAGGAATCAAAAAAATTGAAAAAGTGGATCTATGTTCAACGGATCACACCTACCAAGAAAAAGTCGTTTGTTTTGGTTCGACCCGTAGTCACATATGAAATAGCGGACGGTATAAATTTAGCAACACTCTTCCCCCAGGATCCGCTGCGGGAAAAGGATAATATGCAATTTCGAGTTGTCAATTATGTCCTTTATGGGAAGGGCAAAGCCGCTGGGGGAATTTCTGATACAAGTATTCAATTAGTTCGGACGTGTTTAGTGTTGAATTGGGACCAAGACAACAAAAGTTCTTCCGTCGAAGAGGTTTGTGCTTCCTTTGTTGAAGTACGTACAAATGGTCTGATTCGAGATTTCCTAAGAATCAACTTAGTGAAATCCAATATTTCGTATCTCAGAAAAAGGGATCATCCGTCGGGTTCAGGATTAATTTCTGATAATGGTTCAGCACGCACCAATAGCAATCCGTTTTATTCCGTTTTTGGCAAGGCAGGGGTTGAACAATCGCTTAGACAAAATCAAGGAACTATTCGTACGTTGTTGAATAAAAATAAGGAATGCCAATCTTTGATAATTTTGTCATCATCTAATTATTTTCGAATGGGTCCATTGAACGATGTAAAATATCACAATGTGATAAAACAATCAATTCCAATTCAAAAAGATTCGCTAACTCCAATTAAGACTTCGTTGGGACCCTTAGGAACAGTCCTTCAAATTGCGAATTTTTATTCATTTTACTATTTAATAACTCATAATCATATCTCGGTAACTAAATATTTGAAACTTGACAATTTAAAACAGCCTTTTCAAGTACTTAAATATTATTTAATGGACGAAAATGGGGAAATTTATAATCCTGATACAGATAGTAAGATCCTTTTGAATCCATTTAATTTGAATTGGTATTTTCTCCAGCCTAATTATTGTGAGGAAATGTCCCCGATAATTAGTCTTGGGCAGTTTCTTTGTGAAAATGTACGTATAACCAAAAGGGGACCACACCTAAAATCCGGTCAAGTTTTAATTGTTCAAGTTAACTCTGTAGTAATACGATCAGCTAAGCCTTATTTGGCTACTCCTGGAGCAACTGTTCATGGGCATTATGGAGCAATCCTTTACGAAGGGGATACATTAGTTACATTTATATATGAAAAATCGAGATCTGGTGATATAACGCAGGGTCTTCCAAAAGTAGAACAGGTGTTAGAAGTGCGTTCGCTTGATTCAATATCGATGAACCTAGAAAAGAGAGTTGAGGGTTGGAACGCGAGTATAACAAGAATTCTTGGGATTCCCTGGGGATTCTTGATTGGTGCTGAGCTAACTATAGTGCAAAGTCGTATCTCTTTGGTTAATAAGATCCAAAAGGTTTATCGATCACAGGGGGTGCAGATCCATAATAGGCATATAGAAATTATTGTACGTCAAATAACATCAAAAGTTTTGGTTTCCGAAGATGGAATGTCTAATATTTTTTTACCCGGCGAACTGATTGGATTGTTACGAGCGGAACGAATGGGGCGCGCTTTGGAAGAAGTGATCTGTTATCGAGCTATCTTATTGGGAATAACGAGAGCGTCTCTGAATACTCAAAGTTTTATATCCGAAGCGAGTTTTCAAGAAACCACGCGAGTTTTAGCAAAAGCTGCTCTCCGAGGTCGTATCGATTGGTTGAAAGGCCTGAAAGAAAACGTTGTTCTGGGGGGGATAATACCAGTCGGTACCGGATTCAAAGGATTAGTCCACTGTTCAAGGCAGCATAACAACATTCTTTTGGAAAGACAAAAAGGGAATTTATTCGGGGGGGAAATGAGAGATATTTTCTTACACCACAGAGAATTATTTGACTCGTGCATTTCAACGACTTTCCATGATACATCAGAGCACAATTGCTTAGAGGGTTTAATGAGTCCTAGGAGCGGATTCTTTTAACTATTTGTGATCATTTGATTTCTTAATGGTAAGAAAAGAAAGATAATAATGAATAGAACGAAGGATAATAATGAATAGAACGAAGGATAATAATGAATAGAAAGTAATGAATGGCCTGGGTCGTGTATCAATGGTCACTCTCTGGTAGAAGAGAAGGTTCCCTCGGAACAATTTTTTATTTCAGGGCGCCTCGTCTCTTTCAAAAAAAAAAAAAAAAAGAGGAAGTGGGGGAGAAATGGCAAGAAGGTATTGGAACATCCATTTGGAAGAGATGATGGAAGCAGGAATTCATTTTGGTCATGGTACTCGGAAATGGAATCCTAGAATGGCACCTTATATATCTGCAAAACATAAAGGTATTCATATTACAAATCTGACTCGAACTGCTCGGTTTTTATCAGAAGCTTGTGATTTAGTTTTTGATGCAGCAAGTAGGGGAAAACAATTCTTAATTGTTGGTACTAAAAATAAAGCGGCCGATTTAGTCGCGCGAGCTGCAATAAGGGCTCGGTGCCATTATGTTAATCAAAAATGGCTCGGCGGTATGTTAACCAATTGGTCCACTACAGAAACGCGACTTCACAAGTTCAGGGATTTGAGAACGGAACAAAAGGGGGGGCGACTCGACAGTCTTCCCAAAAGGGATGCCGCTATTTTGAAGAGACAATTATCGCGTCTGCAAACGTATCTGGGCGGGATTAAATATATGACGAGGGTACCCGATATTGTAATCGTCGTTGATCAGCAAGAAGAATATACGGCTCTTCGAGAATGTATCACTTTGGGAATTCCAACAATTTGTTTAATCGATACAAATTGTGACCCCGATCTCGCAGATATTTCGATTCCAGCAAACGATGACGCTATAGCCTCAATCCGATTAATTCTTAACAAATTAGTATTCGCAATTTGTGAGGGTCGCTCTAGCTATATACGAAATCGTTGATTAATAATAAGATAAATAAATTATTTTGGTAACTCCATAGATTTATGGATTGGGTACTATTCCTGAATCGCACAAAAGAAAAGAGACAAACCTGGTGGATATTATGCACTTAGCAGATATTCAAAATATACAATTCAAGTAGACAAGTCGAAAAGAAGATGGTTGAATCAAAATAATTCTTTTTAAATTTCTATTTCGGTCAGAGGGCAATATGAATGTTCTATCATGTTCCATGAACACACTAAAGGGGTTATACGATATATCCGGTGTGGAAGTAGGCCAACATTTCTATTGGCAAATAGGTGGGTTCCAAGTCCATGCCCAAGTACTTATTACTTCTTGGGTTGTAATTGCTATCTTATTAGGTTCAGCCTTTATAGCCGTTCGTAATCCACAAACCGTTCCGACTGCCACTCAAAATTTCTTCGAATATGTCCTTGAATTCATTCGAGACGTGAGCAAAACTCAGATTGGAGAAGAATATGGCCCATGGGTTCCCTTTATTGGAACTCTGTTTCTTTTTATTTTTGTTTCTAATTGGTCAGGTGCTCTTTTACCTTGGAAACTCATAGAGTTACCTCATGGGGAGTTAGCCGCACCCACGAATGATATAAATACTACCGTTGCTTTAGCTTTGCTCACGTCAATAGCATACTTCTATGCGGGTCTTTCCAAAAAGGGATTAGGCTATTTCAGTAAATACATTCAACCGACTCCAATTCTTTTACCCATTAACATTTTAGAAGATTTCACAAAACCTCTATCGCTTAGTTTTCGACTTTTTGGGAATATCTTAGCCGATGAATTAGTAGTTGTTGTTCTTGTTTCTTTAGTACCTTTAGTGGTTCCTATACCCGTCATGTTCCTTGGATTATTTACAAGCGGTATTCAAGCTCTTATTTTTGCAACTTTAGCTGCGGCTTATATAGGCGAATCTATGGAGGGACATCATTGACTCGTTTTCGAAATAGTCTTTTTTTCTAGCTTAGAACAAAGGCAATGTATGCGTAACTCAAGATAATCTACTTAGGAAAAATACATATCCAAACATAAATCTACAAATACAGCATATACGATCAAGAGTCGTAGAAAAAAAAATTACGATATTGGGGAGGAATTGTAGGAAAGAGATCTAAAGGATCTTTTTCCTCAAATTTATCTTTGGCCTTATTATATCATCCCCCCCCTCTCCCCGCCAATTAATATTCTCTTTATATTGTTTTGTTCATTTTTGTTCATTCAATTCGAATAGCAAATACCAAGAGTGATAATTTGAATAAAAATTCTTATAGTATCACAGGCGGGTGATTAAAAAAAAAGAAAAGAAAGATGCTTTATAAAATGATTCCCCTTTTAGTTGATTTTAGTCAATTCTTCAATTCAACGATTGACCAAAAGATAATATTAATATAATAAATTGCATGGCCGTACCTCAATCAAATACTGATATTTAGTTCTATGCAATGATTCGACCCAATGAATTCGTCTATTTCGATTGTAGCCTGGTGGATAATGATAACGAAAAGGAATAGAAAAAAATTATAAAAAAAAAAGAGATTTCTAAAAAACGGGGTGATTCGGCGAGGGGGACATAATTAGGTATATGGAATCAAATGCCACCTCTTGGGTATTTTTTGAAAAGGGGTTCTAGAATACGATTGACTTTAAGATACGAATACTTGGAGTCTAAGATATGAATAGTTGGTTTACGTTCTGTAATAAAGACATGTATATGGGATATTAGATATTGCTAGTTATATATGAACTAAAGATATATCTAATCCACCCTACTCTTGTGATTATTGTGAATTTCGATAGGGATTCTACTAGAAATTGTTCGATTTCGTCTTTGCTTTGACTGGGAATTGAATCAATAAAAATAAAGAGATGAAAGAAAGAAAACGAACGAAGAATTCCAAAAAGGGTTCCGAAAAAAGAAATGGAAGAACAAAAGTCGTATGGATTTACAAAAATCCTGTGTTGTGCCTGTGGATCGAAACTAAAAAAGAGATATCTAAAAAGTTTTGATGGTTCAATAATAATATTATTATTACGCCAATTGGGAGTTCTTAGTTACTTCGGCTGGGTGAATCCTAGTGACGGAATAATTAAGTCATAATTCATTGGACGATTGTATCATTAACGATTTCTTTAGTTTTTCTTTATTTTAGTGCGAGGGACTTATCATGAATCCACTGATTTCTGCCGCTTCCGTTATTGCTGCTGGGTTGGCTGTTGGGCTTGCTTCTATTGGACCTGGAGTTGGTCAAGGTACTGCTGCGGGCCAGGCAGTAGAAGGGATCGCGAGACAGCCCGAGGCGGAGGGAAAAATACGAGGTACTTTATTGCTTAGTCTGGCTTTTATGGAAGCTTTAACAATTTATGGGCTGGTTGTAGCATTAGCACTTTTATTTGCGAATCCTTTTGTTTAATCCTAGAAATAGGAAGGGCAATTTACTAATTTACTTATTTTTTTTTTTTTTCTCTTATTTATTATATCTGTGTTTCTGGCTTTTTCGAATTCTATCAAGATTTAACTCCTCCAATTGGAAGGACTGATTTGAGGATGGGGAATTAGGATAGGCATACCAGTTCGCCTTTTTCTTTCCCTTTCTTAGTCTAAAGGTCTAAAGGAAACCCTCTTTTTAAGTGATGCTGCAACAAACGAGGAGTTTTGCAATTGACAGGAGTCCCGGCCCCTAATACTAATAAGTATCCCTCTTATCGGGAATCCCCAATTGCCAATTCAAAGAAAGGATTTCGAACTCGAATTTTTGACCTGTTTCGAAATAGGTAAATTACTAAAAAAACAACTAAATTAAATAAATATATATTACGTAGAAAAAAAAAAAGAACGCAGTTTTTTTTTTTAGTCTATCTAAAAGGGGAGATCATATGAAAAATGTAACCGATTCTTTCGTTTCTTTGGTTAACTGGCCATTCGCCGGGAGTTTCGGGCTTAATACCGATATTTTAGCAACAAATCCAATAAATCTAAGTGTAGTGCTTGGTGTATTGATCTTTTTTGGAAAGGGAGTGTGTGCGAGTTGTTTATTTCAAGAATAGGCTGGACCCAACCAGCTGCACTTTTTTTCGTCATAACTAGGACCAAAGGGAAAAGGGTGCATGATTCCGCGAATTACTTCTGAATAAATTTCAAATCATATTTAAGAACCATAGCATTTCGTGATTTGTTGGTAAATCGATTTTGATTCTCTATCAACCAAACCAATAATGTGGGACCATTAACATGGTTAAAGCTAAAGTTTGAAGTCCAGACACAGCACGGTACTCTTTCTACTACTATGTTTTACTATAGAATAGAAATGAGAATAGAAATGTTTTCAAAATGAATAATTAATAATAATTATTGGACTTTTTTTTTCGATATAAAACACTCATGTTGATAAAAAGATTTGAGCCTTTTATTGTTATTGGAAATTTTATTGGAAAATATTGGAAAAATAGGTATTTCAACCAACCCCCTTTTATGCTGAATCGATGACCTCCATATAAAGTAAGAAGAATTCTTTGGATTTGAAAAAAAAAAAAAAAGAAACAACTTTGCTGACAATTAGATATTTTGATTTGGTCAGAAGAGTCCTCCGAATATTCTGTTCTTGGATTAGGGATCAGTCGCAAGATTCATTTTGGAATATGAATAGAGAAGAGAGGGAGAGGATAGGCTCGTTACATTAAAAAAAGATATGGGAACCCCCCCATACATAAGTAGTTGACGTAATTGAGTGGGAGAGCCAAATGAATCGAAAAATTCATGTTTGGTTCGGGAAGGGATCATCGAAGTTTTGAGATGAATGGAAAGATAATCTACTTTCATTAAGTGATTTATTAGATAATCGCAAACTGAGGATTTTGAATAGTATTCGAAATTCAGAAGAACTGCAGGGAGGGGCCATTGAACGGCTGGAAAAAGCCCGGGCCCGATTACGAAAAATAGAAATAGAAGCGGATCAGTTTCGAGTGAATGGATACTCTGAGATAGAACGAGAAAAATTCAATTTGATTAATTCAACTTATAAGACTTTGGAGCAATTAGAAAATTACAAAAATGAAACCATTCATTTTGAACAACAAAGAGCAATTAATCAAGTCCGACAACGGGTTTTCCAACAAGCTTTACAAGGAGCGCTCGGAACTCTGAATAGTTGTTTGAACAAGGAGTTACATTTACGTACCATTAGTGCCAATCTTGGCATGTTTGGGGCGATGAAAGAAATAACTGATTAGTCCTTT